TGAGAAAAAGATGGCTTTTCCCGGATGAAATGAAAATTGGATTCATGTAACAAAAGAAGAGTTTCCCATTCCTTAGCCGGAAAGATATGTGGCCATGAAATAGGGATTAAGTGAAACAGAATTGACTGGGTGGTAGAGTCGTGGAAACACCTGTTTCTTCCATATTTTGGACCTTAGCTCCATGGAACAATATGCTACTGCGGAAACATGGAAGAATGGAAATCTTAGATCAAAACATTATGTATGGATGGTATGAACTGCCTAAACAAGAATTCTTGTAGGAAGACGAATCTCTTTCACTCACGGAACACAAAGGAAATCCCTACCTCAACAGCATCTATCGTTCTTAGGCGGGGGCAGGATTCGAACCTATGGCCGGCCGCCCCTGACCTAATAAGATAAGAACGATTATCCTTATGACCAAACAGCGATAGTTTCACGATCCCGACCAGCAACTTGTTGGGACTAGGGGCATCCAAGCTTGCCCAACCTAGACATTGTAACTGAAAGTCCTGCCGGCTTAGGGTAGTCCTCGAAAACCTTCTTCTTTTACTGGCTTGGGAAAGACCCGTAGGCTATGGATCCCACTAATGGAATGGGGCTATAACCATACTTCCATGGTCTAGGTTCAAGGACAATAAAGATTGAGGCTTGGAGTATCTAAGGCTTCATGGACCCTTTAGGGCTTTTAAGGACGGACTCGCTAGTGTCCCAGGGATTGACCGGTGACACTACTAACTGAATTGCCCTAATATATGTATTTTTCCACAGGACTGAATCCATAGAAACCTTGGCTTAGTGCCATTACTGTAAGCGGCGGATGATTGGTATGCAGGATCGGTTGCAACGGTTTCACATGAATGTGAATCAAGAGATTGGCTTGAATTGAAAGGCTTTCCAACTAGCCATTGTACCTGAGATTGCGATAAGTCCTTCTTCTTCTTTGGAGCTTGTTCTTGGTCCCAAGGGAAATGGGGTGACAAAGAGCAGCTTGCTTCTCCAATTGGATCATTGCTCGACTCGATGGGTAACTTCTAGTGGTTTGCCGGGGAAGCTCTTGTTTTTCTTTCAGGAGTTGGTTGGCTTCGCTCCTAGCCTTTTCTTATTTTTAGTATTTGTTTGCTGGCACAGGTAGTAGATTCATTCTCCACTCCAGCAGTAGCAGATGTAGAATCTGAAAGGTGGGATTCCCGGTTGATTGGATGCTTCCGTTAGAGCTTCTTCCCCTCCTGTCATTTAAGGGCACCTAGCTTACAATCACTAGTGAAAGAGTGCCAACCAACTAGCGAATCTGTTTACAACCATTCAATCTTTTTCATTTCCGTGAATACCGCTCGAAAGCAGTCATTTTTCGGCTTGATAGCACAAGCACGATCCATCCATCTCCCTCCGGAGAGTGAGTAACAGGTGGAAGGACTGTCGATAGCAGGTAGGGTAAACGGATATGGATGGTAGTTGGGATCCCAGGTAGGAGAGCCAGCCAGGCCAGGAGAAAGAGGTAGTCAAAGACTACCCTTCTTTTGGGAGTAGGTTCTGGAATTCCATTGAGAGTTGCCACTCCTCAATCTTCGAAATCTAGTCTAGTCCAGCGATAGAGGACTTGATACTTATCTTCGACAAGCCTTGATCTGTGCTGAAGACAGATTCTCTTATCGGCTGAGGAAATAGGCAGCCTGTAAGCCCACCCATTCTTCCTTTCCGACCTTAGCTTAGCTGCTCACGCCAATGCTCATGGGTATGGGGCCATAACTGCTGCTACTGTTATACTCCCACACTCTAAGAGAGTCCTACTGTCGGCTCATCTTCTATCTAAGACCTCCTCAATGAGAGGATGCCTGAAAGCTGCTGTTTTCTCAGGTCTAGTTGCGGTCCGCCCTTTTCTTTCACTTATTGGTACAGCAGCTGAACTCAGATCCGTTAGAGCAGCTTCACTCCTCTCCCTCTGGTCGAGCTGCTCCGCTCCTTGGCAGTCAGTCTATTACCCACCCCTGATCCCATTCCTTCTAGCTCAGGAACTTCTATTTTGAATCTGAGCTTGTACCAAGCTCCTTTCCGTGTAAGCTATTCCATGCGATGTCTTTCACAAAGGTACAGGGATTTGATAATCGATAGAGCTGGTGAATCTTTTCTTCCCTCGTAGGAACTCGGTCTCTCTAATACATCAATATGGTAGATAGATCAGGTAGAAGATCAGCCGCTAATCCGCTACTCTCGTTGTGTTCGATCGGCTTCAAAGCTTTTTCACTTTTTTTCGCTTAGCGCTTCCACCGATGCCTGAATGCTACTTTCGTCTACGTATGGGTTATATTATATAAGCAATCCTCCTTCTATGGTGTTAGGCCCAGTTTCTTTCAACTAACAACTAAGCGCTTCGCCCATTAGTCTTTCTACTAAGCTCTGATTAGTCCTCCCCCTGAAGCCTGAGTCAAAGAATCCGTCGATTCCACATCCCTTGATTCCAATTCCACTATAGGAAGTGCTGTTATGATCGATTTTGCTT